GTTATTGTAGCTTACTTATTTTAAAGCATAGCACTGAAAATGCTAAGACGGGTGCTCAAATCACCCCGAAAACACATAGACTTGGTCCCAATCTTATTGTTATTTTTCACTAAACTTACACATGCAAGCATCAACACCCCCGTGAGAACGCCCAAACACCCTACACTAAAAACAGGACAAAAAGGAGCAGGTATCAGGCCCACCATGATAGCCCAAAACACCTAGCAACGCCACACCCCCAAGGGACTCCAGCAGTGATAGAAATTAAGCAATGAGCGAAAGCTTGACTTATTTATAGTAAACGCAGGGCCGGTCAATTCTTGTGCCAGCCACCGCGGTTAAACAAAAGGCCCAAAATAACCCCAACAGCGGCGTAAAATGTGGCTTAAATCAATCAAAACAATTAAGATAGACTACAAACTTTTCTGTTATAAGTTAAAGTACACTCTATCACAATGTGAAAACAATCTTAATACACCGACCAATTTGAACCCACGATAGCTAAGGCGCAAACTGGGATTAGATACCCCACTATGCTTAGCCCTAAACATAGATTTTTTCCATACATAAAAATCCGCCAGAGAACTACTAATCATACATTTAAAACTCAAAGGACTTGGCGGTGTCTCAAACCCAACTAGAGGAGCCTGTTCTACAATCGATAATCCACGATCTACCTCACCACCCATAGCCAATCAGCCTATATACCTCCGTCTTCAGCCTACCTTGTGAAAGCATAAAAGTAAGCGTAATAGTCAAAAAACACTAACAAGTCAGGTCAAGGTGTAGCCAATGGGGTGGAAGAAATGGGCTACATTTTCTACCATAGAAATACTTTTAACGGAAAGGGTCCTGAAACAGACCCAAAAAGCAGGATTTAGCAGTAATGTAAGAACAGAGAGCCTACATTAATTAGGACCTGAGACGCGTACACACCGCCCGTCACCCTCATCAAAAAACAACCAACCATAAATAAGCCACCAAAAAAACGTATAAAGATGAGGTAAGTCGTAACATGGTAAGTATACCGGAAGGTGTACTTGGAATATCAAGACATAGCTTAAACTATAAAGCACCCAGCTTACACCTGAATAAATGCCCAATAATAGGGCTGTCTTGAACTACAAATCTAGCTCAACAAACCAATCAACCCCCCCCCCATAAAACTATGCTCATACACCATAAAAACTTAAAACATTCAACCCGTCCTAGTATAGGAGATAGAAAAGACACACTTGGAGCTATAGAGACAGTACCACAAGGGAAAATTGAAAAACATGAAACACCATAACAGTAAATAAAGCAAAGATTAAACCTTGTACCTTTTGCATAATGATTTAACTAGTACACACCAAGCAAAGAGGACTAAAGTATGAAACCCCGAAACCAAGTGAGCTACTTATGGGTAACCATTATAAAACATTAAAGGTTATTAACCATCTCTGTGGCAAAAGAGTGGTGAAACCTATAAGTAGAGGTGAAAAGCCTACCGAACCTGGTGATAGCTGGTTGCTCAGAAAAAGAATATAAGTTCCACCTTAAATTATCCTAAAAACAGTATAAAGTCCACTAGTGAGATTTAAGAGATATTCAGTTGGGGTACAGCCCTACTGAAAAAGGACACAGCCTTGCAATGGAGGTTATAAACCGCAAATCACATCCGTAGGCCCTAAAGCAGCCACCACAAAGATAAAGCGTTAAAGCTAAACTAAAACAAATAATATAACAAAAATTTTTACCCCAATTATACTGAGCCACTCTACCCATATAGAAGAATTAATGTTAAAATGAGTAACAAGAAATGAAACTTCTCTAAAGCACCAGCTTAAATCAGCTCAGACATACTACTGATTATTAACAGCCGTGTATAAGATAAATAGCAATAAACAAATCATATAGACTAAACTGTTAACCCAACACAGGACTGCATAATAGAAAGATTAAAACCTGTAAAAGGAACTAGGCAAACAAAGAGCCCGACTGTTTACCAAAAACATAGCCCCTAGCATGAACAAGTATTAGGGGTGATGCCTGCCCAGTGACATTGTTCAACGGCCGCGGTATTCTGACCGTGCGAAGGTAGCGTAATCACTTGTCTTTTAAATAAAGACTGGAATGAATGGCTAAACGAGGCTCTATCTGTCTCTTACAGACAATCAGTGAAATTGATCTCCTCGTGCAAAAGCGAGAATAGTGATATAAGACGAGAAGACCCTGTGGAACTTTAAATAACAGCTAACGGCCAATAAACCTACTAAACCAACAGGACCACTAACCATAACTATCCCTAGCTTTATTTTCGGTTGGGGTGACCTCGGAGAAAAGCATAACCTCCGAAAACCTACACTAAGAACAACAAATCAAAGTGCCTCCGGCTAAACGATCCAATATATTTGATTAATGAACCAAGCTACCCCAGGGATAACAGCGCAATCCCCTCTTAGAGTCCCTATCAACGACGGGGGTTTACGACCTCGATGTTGGATCAGGACATCCTAATGGTGCAGCCGCTATTAAGGGTTCGTTTGTTCAACGATTAATAGTCCTACGTGATCTGAGTTCAGACCGGAGTAATCCAGGTCGGTTTCTATCTATAAATGTAGATTTTTCAGTACGAAAGGATCAAAAAAACGCAGCCCATGTAATAAAACACGCTGTATTTCGAATTAGTGAAGACTAACTAAACTAAATACAAAAACAACCATACCAAACTTACCCAAAACAAGGGCCATTGCGGTAGCAAAGCAGGCATCAATGCAAAAGGCCTAAACCCTTTAATCAGGGGTTCAACCCCCCTCCACAATAATAACCGCCCTCCTGCAAAACCTACTACCACCACTAATATATATAATCCCCATCCTTATCTCAGTAGCCTTCTTCACACTTATCGAACGAAAAATATTAGGATACATACAACTACGAAAAGGCCCCAACCTAGTGGGCCCCTATGGCCTCCTCCAGCCATTAGCTGACGGAATTAAACTATTTATTAAAGAACCAATCTACCCCATAAACTCCTCCACCACACTATTCACATTGGCCCCAATACTGGCCTTCCTACTAGCCCTATCAATCTGACTACCCCTACCACTACCTTATTCCCTGGCCGACTTGAACTTAGGACTACTATTCCTAATCTCTATATCCAGCTTTATAGTTTACTCTATCTTGTGATCCGGATGGGCCTCAAACTCAAAATACGCTCTAATAGGAGCCCTGCGCGCAGTCGCTCAAACAATCTCTTATGAAGTAACTTTAGGGCTCATTCTACTATCACTAATCCTGTTCTCAGGTAGTTTCAACATACAAACACTAACAATTGCACAAGAACCAATATATCTGCTATTTTCCTCTTGACCATTGATAATAATATGATACATCTCAACACTAGCAGAAACTAACCGAGCACCCTTTGACTTAACTGAAGGTGAATCAGAATTAGTATCAGGATACAACGTAGAATACGCCGCCGGACCATTTGCCCTATTCTTTCTAGCAGAATACGCCAACATCTTAATAATAAACACACTCACCACAATCCTATTCCTTAACTCAGGGACCCAAACTCCCCCAGAACTATTTTCTATCTCACTAATAACAAAAACAATATTCCTATCTATTAGCTTCCTCTGAATCCGAGCCTCATACCCACGATTCCGATACGACCAACTCATGCACCTACTATGAAAAAACTTCTTACCTATTACCCTAGCACTATGTACCTGACACATATCACTACCAACCTCCACCTCTGGAATCCCCCCCATACTATAGGACACGTGCCCGAAACATAAAAGGATCACCTTGATAGGGTGAATCATAGAGGTCAAAATCCTCTCGTCTCCTTAGAAAAACAGGATTTGAACCTGTATTAAAGAGATCAAAACTCCTGGTACTTCCATTATACTACATCCTAGTAAAGTCAGCTAATAAAGCTATCGGGCCCATACCCCGACAATGTTGGTTTAAATCCCCCCTTTACTAATGAACCCCCTTGCAAAAGGATTTATCACCACTAATTTAATCGCAGGCCCCCTACTAACAATATCTAGTAACCACTGAGTAATAGCATGATGTGGGTTAGAAATTAGTACTCTATCCATCATTCCACTAATCGCCCAACAACATCACCCACGAGCCATTGAAGCCTCCACTAAATATTTCCTAGTCCAAGCAGCAGCCTCTAGTATAGTACTATTCTCCACCATCCTAAACTCCTGAAACATGGGACAATGAAGCATGACACTTATGCACAACAACATCCCATGTACTCTACTCACAATTGCCCTAGCCATAAAACTAGGGCTTGCTCCATTCCACCTCTGATTGCCAGAAGTACTTCAGGGATCCACCACAATAACAGCACTCCTATTGACAACCTGACAAAAACTAGCCCCACTAACCCTACTAATAATGACCTTTCAACACTTAAGCACCCCCATCTTACTATTAATAGGCTTAACATCCGCTCTTATCGGAGGATGGGGGGGATTAAATCAAACCCAACTACGAAAAATCATAGCTTTCTCGTCAATTGCACACCTTGGATGAATGATCATTATTATTACTATATCCCCTAAACTAACATTACTAACATTCTATCTATACTCAACAATAACAGCCTCCATATTCCTCATGATAAACTGCCTAAAAACAAGCAAAATATCCACTATAATAACATCCTGAACAAAAACTCCCTCAATAAACGCAATAATAATAATTACCCTTATATCACTAGGAGGACTACCCCCATTAACTGGATTTAGCCCTAAATTATTAATCCTACAAGAATTAACCAAACAACACCTACCTCTAACTGCTACACTAATAGCCCTAGCTTCACTACTAAGCCTATTCTTCTACCTACGAGTATCCTACTACACAACAATCACCCTACCTCCAAACTCACATAACTACACCCAACAATGACGACACAAGATATACAATGTAAAACCATACTTAGCCCTAGCCTCCTCACTATCGACCATACTCCTCCCTCTCTTACCAATAATGTCATCCACCATTTAAACAGAAACTTAGGATAAACACAAACCAGAAGCCTTCAAAGCCTCAAACAAGAAATAAACCTCTTAGTTTCTGATAAGGCCTATAAGACTCTATCCTATATCAATTGAATGCAACTCAAATACTTTAATTAAGCTAAGACCTTACTAGATAAATGGGCTTCGATCCCATAAACATTTTAGTTAACAGCTAAACACCTAAATCCAACAGGCTTTTATCTACTATAACACAACCTAAAAAGCACTGATACCTATTAAAGTATATCTTCAGATTTGCAATCTAATATGAACTTCACCACAGAGCTCTAATAAGGAGAGGAATTAAACCTCTGTAAAATAGGTCTACAGCCTAACGCTAAACACTCAGCTACCTTACCCATGACTTTGCACCGCTGATTATTTTCTACTAATCATAAAGACATTGGCACCCTTTACTTAATTTTTGGTGCCTGAGCAGGAATAGTCGGAACAGCCCTCAGCCTATTAATTCGAACAGAACTGAGCCAACCAGGACCACTTATAGGAAATGACCAGGTATATAACGTTATCGTCACAGCCCATGCCTTCGTCATAATTTTCTTCATGGTTATACCAGTAATAATCGGAGGATTTGGCAACTGGTTAGTCCCAATAATAATCGGAGCACCAGACATAGCATTCCCACGAATAAACAACATAAGTTTCTGACTTCTCCCACCATCTCTACTCCTCCTTCTAGCCTCATCCGGAATTGAAGCTGGAGCCGGAACAGGATGAACCGTATACCCGCCCCTAGCCGGAAATATAGCACATGCTGGCGCTTCTGTAGACTTAACTATTTTTTCCCTACACCTAGCCGGAGCATCATCAATCTTAGGCGCTATCAACTTTATTACCACAGCAATTAACATAAAAACCCCACCCATATCACAATACCAAACTCCACTCTTCGTATGATCCGTACTCATTACAGCTGTATTATTACTTTTATCCCTACCAGTACTTGCAGCAGGAATCACCATACTCCTGACAGACCGAAACTTAAATACAACCTTCTTTGACCCGTGTGGAGGTGGAGACCCAATCCTTTACCAACACCTATTCTGATTTTTCGGACACCCCGAAGTATATATCCTCATCCTACCAGGATTCGGGGTAATCTCACACGTAGTCGCCTATTACACTGGGAAAAAAGAACCATTCGGCTATATAGGAATAGTTTGAGCCATAATATCAATCGGATTCTTGGGATTCATTGTTTGAGCACACCACATATTCACTGTCGGAATGGACGTAGATACCCGAGCCTACTTCACATCCGCAACTATAATCATCGCCATCCCAACAGGCGTTAAAGTATTCAGCTGACTAGCTACACTTCACGGAGGAATAGTCAAGTGGGACGCCCCAATACTATGAGCCCTAGGCTTCATCTTCCTATTCACAATTGGGGGATTAACTGGCATTGTACTAGCAAACTCATCATTAGATATCGTACTCCACGACACTTATTACGTCGTAGCACATTTCCACTACGTCCTCTCCATAGGGGCAGTATTCGCCATCATAGCTGGATTCACCCATTGATTTCCACTATTCTCAGGATACTCGTTAAACCAAACATGATCAAAACTACAATTCGCAATAATATTCTTTGGAGTAAACATAACCTTTTTCCCTCAACACTTCTTAGGCCTTGCCGGAATACCACGACGCTATTCAGACTACCCAGACGCCTACACAATATGAAACTCAATCTCATCAATCGGATCTATAATCTCACTAGCAGCAGTTATCACAATACTCGTAATCATCTGAGAGGCTTTCTCATCTAAACGAAAAATTACATTAATTGAGCCCCCCCTGGTCAACGTAGAATGATTAAATGGCTGCCCCCCACCCAACCACACCTACGAAGAGCCCACACACATATTATAAATCAAGAAAGGGAGGAATCGAACCCCCCTAAGTCAGTTTCAAGCCAACCACATAAACCCACTATGTTACTTTCTTCACCTTAACCAGTCACAAAGACGTTAGTAAAAATTACATAACCTTGTCAAGGTTAAATTATAGGTTAAAACCCTTTACGACTTAATAGCACAACCACTACAACTAGAATTTCAAGATGCAACATCCCCCATCATAGAAGAACTATTGCACTTTCACGATCATACCCTAATAATCGTATTTCTTATCAGTACCCTAGTATTATATATCATCTCATCCATACTAACAACAAAACTAACTCACACCAGCACTATGGACGCCCAAGAAGTAGAAATAGTCTGAACCATCCTACCAGCCATCGTACTAATCACAATTGCACTCCCATCACTACAAGTCCTGTACCTAACAGATGAAATTAATAATCCACATTTAACAATTAAAGCCATAGGACACCAATGATATTGAACCTATGAATACACCGACTACGAAGATTTAGAATTTGACTCATACATAACCCCAACACAAGATCTCCTCCATGGCCACACACGACTCCTAGAAGTAGACCACCGAATAGTAGCCCCCATAGAAACCCCCATCCGAATACTCATCTCAGCCGAAGATGTTCTCCACTCATGGACAATTCCTTCTCTAGGCGTAAAAACAGACGCAGTACCAGGACGACTAAACCAAACAAGTTTCATCATAATACAACCCGGATTATTTTACGGACAATGCTCAGAGATCTGCGGGGCAAACCATAGCTTCATACCAATCGTAATTGAATCTACACCTCTACAACAATTTGAAAACTGATCATCTCTTCTTCAATCACTACAGAAGCTCATACTGGCATAGCACTAGCCTTTTAAGCTAGAAACAGAGGCTGACCAAACCTCCTTAGTGATATGCCACAATTAAACCCAGACCCATGATTATCAATCCTGGGGACTACCTGACTTATATATATTATCCTACAATCAAAAATCAAATCACACACTTCAACCAACCCAACAACAAACAACCCAGAAAAAAAACTAAAAAAACCATGACCCTGACCATGAACTTAACACTATTTGATCAATTTTCCCCCCCACAAATAATGGGTATCCCACTAATCACACTAAGCCTAATCATACCTGTACTTATATTCCCAGCGAAAAACAACCGATGACTTACCAATCGCATACTCACCTTACAGTCATGAATTATTAATCTTACAACAAAGCAATTAATATTACCCATCAACCAACCAGGACACCAATGATCAACACCCTTAATCTCACTGATAATACTCTTATTAACACTTAATTTACTAGGATTATTACCATACACATTCACCCCAACTACACAATTATCCATAAACCTAGGCCTGGCTATCCCTATATGACTCGCTACCTTACTCATCGGGATACGAAATCAACCAACAACCTCATTAGCCCACCTACTACCAGAAGGAACACCACTACCCCTAATTCCACCCCTCATTATTATTGAAACTATTAGTCTATTAATTCGACCAATCGCCCTAGGGGTACGTATTACAGCAAACCTAACAGCCGGACACCTATTAATTCAACTTATCTCCACAGCCGTATTGGCCCTACTACCTGTAATACCAACCCTCTCCTTAATGTCAATAATTATTCTACTTCTTCTCACCCTACTAGAACTAGCAGTAGCTATAATCCAAGCCATTGTTTTCGTCCTACTTTTAAGCCTCTACTTACAAGAAAATATCAAATAACTAAACAAATACACCCCTACCACATAGTAAACCCAAGCCCGTGGCCCCTTACAGGAGGAATAGCTGCATTCGCAATAACCTCTGGCCTCATTGTATGACTTCACTACAACTCACCACTCCTTCTTATCATCGGACTGCTCAATATACTAATAACAGTACTACAATGATGACGAGATGTAGTACGAGAAAGCACATTCCAAGGACACCACACTAAACCAGTACAAAAAGGACTACGATACGGTATAATCCTATTTATTACATCAGAAGTATTTTTCTTTGCAGGGTTCTTCTGAGCCTTTTACCATTCAAGCCTAGCTCCAACTCCTGAACTGGGCGGATATTGACCTCCCACAGGAATCATGCCCCTAAACCCATTTGAAGTACCACTATTAAATACAGCCGTCCTGTTAGCCTCTGGCGTTACAATCACTTGAGCCCACCACAGCCTAATAGAATCTAACCGAAAACAAACAATTCAAGCCCTTTTATTGACAATCCTCCTAGGCCTTTACTTCACAGCCCTACAAGCCATAGAATACTATGAAACCACATTCACCATAGCCGACAGCGTATACGGATCTACATTTTTTGTTGCCACAGGCTTCCATGGACTACACGTGATAATTGGATCAACATTCCTAATCATCTGCCTACTACGGCAAACAAAATACCACTTTACATCAAACCACCACTTCGGATTTGAAGCTGCAGCATGATACTGACACTTTGTAGATATTATTTGATTATTCCTATTCATCTCAATTTATTGATGAGGATCATACCCCCCTAGTATAATAGTACAAGTGACTTCCAATCACTAAGTTTTAGAATAATTCCTAAAGAGAGGTAATAAACATAATAATCACAATCATCACAATAGCCCTAACATTATCAGTAGCCCTTATAATACTAAACAACTGACTATCACTAATAAACCCAAACAACGAAAAACTATCACCGTATGAATGCGGATTTGACCCTCTTGAATCAGCTTGATTACCATTCTCCATCCGATTCTTTCTAGTCGCCGTCCTATTCCTCCTCTTCGACCTAGAAATTGCACTTCTACTACCCCTACCCTGAGCCACTCAACTACCATCCCCAACAACATCAATAACCTGAGCCATAGTTATCCTACTTCTTCTAACCCTAGGCCTCATTTACGAATGAACACAGGGTGGATTAGAATGAGCAGAGTGGATGATTAGTCTAATTAAGACCACTAATTTCGACTTAGTAAACCATGACTAATAACATGATCATCCTATCACTACACTACACCTTAGCTACCTCATTGCCTTCACCATTAGTATAACTGGATTTGTACTACACCAAACCCATCTCATCTCAACCCTTCTATGCCTAGAAGGCATTATACTATCAATATTCATCGCCCTCTCCATGTGGCCCCTACAACTACAAACCCCCTCCATAGCACTAACCCCGCTACTCATACTAGCCTTCTCAGCCTGTGAAGCAGGGACAGGCCTATCACTACTAGTAACCTCCTCACGAACCCACGGATCAAGCCTACTAAAAAACCTAAACCTCCTACAATGTTAAAAATTATCCTTCCAACAATCATACTAATTCCAACAACCATGCTATGCCAAAAAAAATACCTGCTAGCAACAACAACCACCCTTAGCTTCATAATCGCTCTCATGGGCCTACAATTAATAAAACCAGCCCTAGGGTCAACTATAACTTTCTCCAACCACTACTTAGGCATAGACCACATCTCCGCCCCACTCCTCACTTTATCCTGCTGACTAACCCCATTAATAATCCTAGCCAGCCAAAATCACCTAATAACCGAACCAACCCAACGAAAACGAACTTTCATTTCCACAATCATCCTCCTACAAACTTCATTAATCCTAGCATTTTCAGCAACAGAACTAACCACATTCTATATTGCCTTTGAAACTACCCTAATTCCAACACTAATCATCATCACACGATGAGGAAACCAAGTACAACGACTTAGTGCTGGTATCTACTTCTTATTCTATACCCTAATTAGCTCCCTACCACTACTAATTGCCCTTCTCCTCATACAATCTAACAGCAACACCCTATCACTACCCCTACTACAACTTAACTACCAACCAATACAAAATTCATGAGCCCATACAATATGGTGGTTCGCCTTACTAACTACCTTCATAGTTAAATTACCACTTTACGGCTTACACCTCTGATTACCAAAAGCGCATGTAGAAGCCCCAATCGCCGGATCAATAGTACTTGCCGGAGTACTACTAAAACTAGGCGGATATGGCATCATCCGAATATCATCAATTATTACCCCCCCATCCAAAGACCTGTGCTACCCATTCATAATCCTTGCCCTATGGGGTATTATTATAACTAGCCTAACCTGCCTCCGGCAAACAGATCTGAAATCACTAATCGCCTACTCATCAGTTAGCCACATGGGGTTAGTAATTACCGCTACACTTATCCAAACCCCATGAGCACTAACTGGGGCCACCACACTAATAATCGCCCATGGCCTAACATCATCAATACTATTCTGCCTATCCAATACAAATTACGAACGAACAAACAGCCGAATTCTACTCATCACCCAAAACCTACAATTATTACTACCACTAATAACCCTATGATGACTACTTGCCAGCCTAACTAACATGGCCCTACCGCCAACCATTAACTTAATAGGAGAACTATCTATTATTACCTCCCTATTTAACTGATCAAAAACCACAATCCTGATCACAGGACTAGGCACCGTAATCTCAGCCATCTATACGCTATATATATTTTCATCCACGCAATGGGGAGGAGAATTTCCATCTAACATTAAAACCATCCCACCAACTCACACACGAGAACACCTAATCATAATTCTCCACTTACTACCAACAACCTTACTCATAACAAAACCTCAACTAATCTCAAACATATTTTGTCAATATAGTTTTAAACCAAACATTAGATTGTGGATCTAAAAATAGAAGTTAAAACCTTCCTATAGACCGAAGAGGGTACTACACAGTAAGAACTGCTAATTCCTACCACCGGGAATAACCCCCCGGCCTCCTCACTTTTAAAGGATAAAAGTCAATCCAATGGTTTTAGGTGCCACTTCCCTTGGTGCAAATCCAAGTAAAAGTTATGAATGTATTACAATCCATTGACTTAAAAACACTATACTTACTTCAACTTTTCATACTAACCTCACCATTAATCCTACCCTTCCTACCACCACTAAACACATGAACATGAACCCCAAAACAAGCCATCACAGCATCACTATACACCTCAATCCTGCTATTCATAGTAAAACACAACTGCATCAACGACTACACTATCACCACCTTATTCAAATCTGATACTTTTAACATCACCATAAATGTAAAATTCGACACATACTCCACTACATTTATACCAATTGCCCTATTTATCACACGAACCATCCTAGAGTACTCAGAATGATATATGGCCTCAGACAAACAACGCACTAAATTCTACCAATACCTACTAATCTTCCTCTTAGCCATATTAACCCTTGTCACATCCAACAATTTATTCATACTATTCATTGGGTGAGAAGGAGTAGGACTCATATCATTCATGCTCATTGCGTGATGACGAACTCGACTAAAAGCCAATGAATCTGCCATACAAGCCATCATCTACAACCGAATCGGAGACATCGGCCTAATTATAACCATCTGCTGACTATTCCTCCTACTAGACACCCTAAATCTACCAATAATCTTCTCCATATCCCACCTCATTCCAACAATGCCACTCCTAGGTCTTATCCTAGCTGCAACAGCAAAATCAGCCCAATTCGGCATACACCCCTGACTATTAGCCGCTATAGAAGGGCCAACCCCAGTATCAGCTCTTCTTCACTCAAGCACAATAGTAGTGGCCGGAGTCTATTTACTAATCCAAATACAGCCTCTTCTATCAAACAACAACACCGCCCTATCCACCTGCCTACTGTTAGGGGCTATTACCACGCTATATGCAGCCACTCATGCCCTAACAAAAAATGACATCAAAGAAATTATTGCCTACTCTACATTAAGCCAACTAGGCCTAATAATAGTCACTATCGGCCTATGCTTGCCAGAACTAGCCTTCATACATCTCTGCCTCCATGCATTCTTTAAATCCATACTATTCCTGTGCGCAGGAAACATCATCCATACCATACATGGAGAACAAGACATTCGAAAAATAGGAGCCCTACACAAAACTATACCCACCACATCATCATGTTTCACCATTGGCACCCTAGCCTTAGCAGGAATACCATTCCTATCGGCATTCTACTCAAAAGACATTATCATTGAATCTATAATAACATCTAACATCAACACCTTATCAATAATTATAGTACTAGCAGCAACCTCATTTACCACCGTATACAGCACACGAGTATTAGCTATCTCATGAACCGGACAACCACTGCACCACCCCCTCCCATATTACGAAGAAAACCCAAAATGTACAAAACCAATTACATACCTGGCCCTCTGAAGCATCAGTGCTGGTACCCTGATCTCACTTACAATTCACCCACCACAATTCACACCACTTACCCTACCGATAACCTATAAACTAATAGCCCTAATAATTATAATTACCAGCCTATTATTTGCCATAAACATCACCCAACTAACACACCATAAACCTGCACAAGCCTCTACCTTTACAATTATTCACCAAACAACATCCAACATCACCCTGTCTAAAGCAGAAAAAGAATCTACCCGATTAATAGATCAACTCTGACTATCAAAATTAGGTCCCGAAAACCTGCCTAACTACCAAAAACCCCCAATTATAATTACAACTATACAAAAAGGACTAATCAAGCCCTACCTGCTATCATTTATCTACCTACTAGCACTTACCCCACTACTACTCTAAACCAACTTATGCCAACAAAACTCACCTCTACTTATAAAGTGCAAAAAACACCACCCTAAACCATTCAAACAAACAAACCTAATAACAAGCCCACCCCAACAATAAAGAACATCACACAACCCACATAATAAAACAAAGACATCCCACCAAAATCAACACGAACAACCAACAACCCATCAGCATCAACCGTCTTATCCCCAATCTCCCCCAACCCAAACCACAAATCATGCCCAACAAGCACAAGAACTAAAACAAGAAGAACATAATTAAACACATTAACCACCCCCTCTCAACCAACAAAAGCAGCAGGAAAGGGCTCCAACACCAAAGTGGCAGAATAAGCAAAAATAACCAACATCCCCCCTAAATAAATAAGAAATAAAACCAATGATAAAAAAGACCCACCCTTCCATACCAAAACACCACAACCAAACACTGCACCTATTAACAAACTCATAATACCATAGTAAGGTGAAACATTAGAAGCCACTCCCACCATTCAAAACACCAAACCAAACCCCAATAAAAATGAAAAATAAACCATATATTCTAGCTAGGACTTTAACCATAGACCAACAGTCTGAAAAACCATCGTTGTCATTCAACTACAAGAACAACTCACTTCCCACACACAACCCCACCGAGACATACAAACCACAGGAAACCCAATCAAACCATAAAAAACACAAACCCACTATTAAAAATCATAAACAACACCCTAATCAACCTACCAACCCCACCCAACATTTCAGCCCTATGAAATTTCGGCTCCCTATTAGGAGCATGCCTTGTACTACAATTAACCACAGGGATCTTCCTAGCCATACACTATTCATCTGACATCTCCCTAGCATTCTCATCAATCTCCCACATCCAACGAGACATCCAATATGGTTGACTAATCCGAAACATACACGCAAATGGAGCCTCCTTATTTTTCATCTGCATGTACCTACACATTGGACGGGGAATCTACTACGGCTCATACCTATACAAAAAAACCTGAAATACAGGAGTAGCCTTACTCCTACTAACTATAGCCACTGCATTCGTTGGCTACGTCCTCCCATGAGGTCAAATATCATTCTGAGGCGCCACAGTAATCACTAACCTCCTATCAGCCCTCCCCTACATTGGACATACCACAGTAGAATGAATCTGAGGCGGATTTTCCGTAGACAACGCCACCCTAACCCGATTCTTCACATTTCACTTCCTCATTCCATTCATCACCACAGGTATAATAATAGTACACCTCTTATTCCTACACGAAACAGGTTCAAACAACCCCACAGGACTAAACTCTAACTGTGATAAAATCCCATTCCACCCCTACTTCTCCTACAAGGACCTCTTAGGATTTATCATAATATTAACCTGCTTACTAAGTCTAGTCCTATTCTCACCAAACTTACTAAGTGACCCGGACAACTTTACCCCAGCCAATCCACTAGTCACCCCCCCACATATCAAGCCAGAATGATACTTCCTATTTGCTTATGCCATCTTACGATCAATCCCCAACAAACTTGGAGGCGTCCTGGCCCTCCTATTCTCAATCATAATCCTACTCCTAATACCCTCCCTCCACACATCAAAACAACGAACCACCACATTCCGACCAATATCCCAAACAGCATTCTGATGCCTAATAGCAGACCTACTCATCCTGACATGAATTGGGGGCCAACCAGTAGAAGACCCATTCATCCTCATCGGACAAGTAGCCTCCACTCTGTATTTCACAATTATCCTCATCATCATCCCACTCACAAATCTGGCTGAAAACAAAATAATAGATCAATAATTCCGATAGTTTACCTAAAACATTGGTCTTGTAAACCAAAAATGAAGAACACCACCTTCTCGGAATACTCAAAAGAGAAAAACTTAAAAATTTCGTCTCCGATCCCCAAAACCGGAATTTTGTACTAAACTACCTTCTGTCAACAGTACCCCAACATGGTACCCCCCCCTACCCCCCCCGGGGTACATAATATTAATGGTAACAGGACATAATATGTATATCGTACATTCGTCTATTTACCACTAGCATATCATCTGATAATGGAACATGGTTGTATGACATGAATATTTACTTAAATACAGTATATTAATGGTAACAGTACATACTTATACGTCTATTGTTCTCATCATGAATATTGTCACAGTAGAATCCATTTATTAGCCTAACTCATCCCGAGAAATCATCAATACTTGTTAGTAGGATACAACATTAATAGTGTCAAGTCCATACATTTGGATCGGGTTTTCGTTCCTCTTTAAGAGGCCTCTGGTTGTTTTTTCAGGCACATCAAATTAAGTCTGTCCATTCGTTCCTCTTTAAGAGGCCTCTGGTTAAATGAGTTCTATACACACATCTAATTACTAGACATTTAGTGGTCTTATAGGCATATAGTAAGTTTTTATTTCTCTGTTACTTCAGACCGCATAACTGATGACTGAGTACATTTTACTTAGGCTGGACATACGTTTAATTACATATTATTCCGCTAGACAAGTGTAGTCATGGTGTTATTAGATTAATGCTTATTAGACATAATTCTTCAATTTTTCATTAAAAAATCGTTATTATAACATTAAAAAATCGTTATTATAACATTAAAAAATCGTTATTATAACATAAACCTTTTTAATACTGCACCAAATCCAGTGCCGAAAACTTTTTCTTATTACTGCACCAAGTCCAGTGTCGAAAACTTTTTACTGCACCAAGTCCAGTGTCGAAAACTTTTTCTTATTACTGCACCAAGTCCAGTGTCGAAAACTTTTTCTTATTACTGCACCAAGTCCAGTGTCGAAAACTTTTTCTTATTACTGCACCAAGTCCAGTGTCGAAAACTTTTTCCTGCGCCATAAGCAAACTACCAACACACAG